AGTCTAGGGTCTATCGGTAAGGACGTGAAATACGAAATAACAAGGGAGAGACTTTGAACTTGTTTATCCTAACTGAAAAGGGTGAATTGAATAGTTAATTGAAACATCTTACTAAACTATGGGGAATACATCAACTGAGATTCCGTACGTAGCGGCGAGCGATAGCGGAGGAATTGTCTCAAACAGATAATTAAGATGATTGGACATCTAGACTAAACCCCGATAGACACCTATAGAGAAAGTACCGTGAGGGAAAGACTCAGAATTGGTTCTAAAAGTTACCTTTTGCATAATGGGCCTGCAAGATAAGATTTGGCAAGCTTAAGTAGTGAACGAAGGCGTAGTGAAAGCAAGAGAAAAACTCGTCAGTCAAATCTCCCGAAACCAAGTGATCTAACCATGGCCAGGTAGCTATGCTGACCGAACCAGTGATTGTGGCAAAAATCTTGGATGAGCTGTGGTTAGCGGTGAAATACTAATCGAACTTGGATATAGCTGGTTCTCTACGAAACTTATCTTAGTAAGGCACTCCAAGTTGGTTCGCCCCCAAACCCGGGGGCCTGAATTACTGGTGTAGCAAGACTATGGCGATAAGGCCCCTAGTCAAGAGGGGTAAGCCCTAACCAGAAATTAAAGTCACTAATACAGATTAAGTGTATAAAGAGAGTCCAACTTAGACAAACAGGAAGTAGGCTTGGAAACAGCCATCTGCACAGGAAAACGTAAAAGTTCACTGAATGAGCTAGGAAACTCTAAGAATTAGGGCGGCTAAATCTGTAACTGAAATTCTGGGGGCCATTTGGCTTGGTAGTAGAGCGTTCTGTAAGCACGGTACGTGCGCACCTCGTGAGAGAAACAGAAGTGATAATGCAGGCATGAGTAGTATAAGATTCACTCCCAAATAAAATATTTATACAGCTTCTAAGGGCATTACGCCCGATGGATTATAATTCTTGGACCTGTTCAGGAAAATTATTATAGTATTACGCACTCTAGCTAAGAGTGTCCGTAGTACCTTCGACTGTTATTTATGGGACTTAGATCTAGGCATAATTTCTCTTAAGGAACTCGGCAAAATAAGATCTCGACTGTTTACCAAAAACATAGCTCTCTGCTAAAGGTTTACTGAAGTATAGAGGGTGAATTCTGCCCAATGGTTGTATAGTGAAACTGAGGACTAACGTCTAAAGCTAAACCCAACTGAATGGCCGCGGTAACTCTGACCGTGATAATGTAGCACAATAAATAGCCAATTAATTGTTGGCGGGTATGAATGGAACCACGAGGGTCTTACTGTCTCAAGAGGAAAGCCAATGAAATTATAGTTGTAGTGAAGATACTACATAAACATTGTAAGACGAAAAGACCCTATCGAGCTTTACTGGATACCGATAGCGTTAATTTAGGATGATCGATACTAAGTATCCTAATTCTGAGTTAATAATTTTTGTTGGTAGGACAGTTTAGTTGGGGCGACTACCTTTGAATAAGAAACGAAGGCGAGCTTATGGTATTATTAAAATCTCATTAGCCTCACAGTGAGGGGGACACCCCTAGCTGGCACAAGGACCCGCGCAAAGCGCGGGGTTCCTATGTGGGCGATAATGACCCGATATGATTGTCCAAAATAGATATCGAAAGCGGATAAAAGCTACCGTAGGGATAACAGCGTAATATTGTCGGAGAGTTCTTATCGAGGACAGTGTTTGCGACCTCGATGTTGAATTGCGGTGCCCTGGTGCTGTAGAAGGTACCTTAGGTTGGTCTGTTCGACCATGAAAACCGTACATGATTTGAGTTCAGAGCGTGGTGACACAGCTCGGTTTCTATCTACAATGTTCAATCCCAACTTTTCTGAGTCCTAGTACGCAAGGAATGGTCTCAGCGATGCTCGGCTATATCGGCCCCATCGACGTAATCAACTTCTGGCTGCTGCAAAGAAGGAAAACAAAGGGTTTCGGGATTAATAAGGTACATGTGGGTGCATAGCCCCTAGTACCCTATGGAATTAACACTAGGGCTCATCATACTAATAGTGTTGATGTATGGATTAAAGGCCCCTACTCTAAGATTAGCAACATTTTGTTTAGGAGTCCTACTACTTACGGGTGCTGCTGGGCTATTAGCTGAACCTCATCTGCTATGTTGGACACAGGCTATTAAGATGTTGGTGATGTTAAGTGGGTTAGCCATACTATGTATGCTGGACCATCGAACATCGCATCGATCAAGCTCTTTATTGATTTTATTAGTGGTCTTAGGTAATTTACTACTTATTGGGTCAACAAATTTAATTTCGATATATTTAGCATTAGAAATGCAAACATTATGTATGTTTATCTTAGTGGCTTATAATAAAAACTCATTATTATCAGCAGAAGCTGGATTAAAATACTTCGTGTTAGGGGCACTATCTTCGGGGTTGTTCCTGTTTGGCTGTGCCTTAATTTATGGCTCCACAGGAGAGCTTGAACTACAATTTATTCGTATGAGTATAATATCTTACGGAGCATTAGCTGGTAAGTGTCTTATTACTATCTCATTATTATTTAAAGTGTCTGCAGCTCCGTTTCATATGTGGGCTCCGGATGTCTACGAAGGGGCTCCAACTTGGGTAGCTGCGCTATTATCTATCGTGCCTAAATTAGGGGTACTAGCTATTATAATACAAATAGGCTTAAACGAAATCGGATTATTAATGGCCGGATTAATCTCTTTGATTATTGGGGCTATAGGAGCTTTGAATCAAACTCGTATAAAAAGATTATTAGCTTATAGCGGGATAGGTCATATAGGGTTTGTGCTGCTCGGAATAGCTATAGGGTCTATAGAAAGTATTCAGGCTAGCTTAATGTATATAGGTGCTTATATATTAACTCAAGTATTACTTTGGTCTGTAGTACTTATTATATCTCCTAAAAGAGACATGCTTATTGAGTTTAGTGGTATTTCAAGATTAAACCCAATCTTAGCATTAGCATTAGCTGCAGGTTTATTGTCTACTGCAGGAATCCCCCCTTTAATTGGGTTTTTAACTAAATGGTATATTATCTTAGCAGCTGTTGGTCAAGGTTATTATCTCAGCGCTTTAATAGCTTTATTCTGCTCCGTAATAGCTGGAGTTTATTATCTTAGATTAGTTAAAATTATGTTTTATCAACCTTTGTCGACGCCTTTAGTAATAACAAATATATTAAATTCTCCACGTGAGACGGGTCTGGGCAAGGCAATATTAATAGGGGTAAGTTTATATTTAGTATTAACGATTATAGTTTGTCCTAGTTTGTTTTTTCAGTTAACACATTTGATTATTTTAGATTTATTTCCATGTATCTTCTAGTAATATTAATACCGTTATTAAGCGCAGTCGGAAGCGGACTAGGGGGTCGTTACCTAGGAAGGAAGGGGGCTGGTTTGTTAGCTTCTGTGTGGGTTGTTGCCAGTAGCCTTCTTTCTTTTGTATTATGTTATGAAATCCTTATTAATGGGTCCACAGTATATATCGAGTTAGGAAGGTGGATAGAGTCTGATTTACTAATAACTAATTTCGGTTTACAATTTGACATGGTAACAGCTGTAATGTTAGTAGTAGTGACCACAATTAGTGGGTTAGTTCATATCTATTCTACCAGTTATATGAGAGAAGACCCGCATTTACCTAGATTCATGAGCTATCTGTCTTTATTTACCTTTTTCATGTTAGTTTTAGTCACTAGTAATAATTATGTGCAATTATTTATTGGTTGGGAAGGTGTCGGTTTATGTTCTTATTTATTAATTAACTTTTGGTTTACACGTATACAAGCCAACAAAGCGGCAATCAAGGCAATGTTAATTAATAGAATAGGAGATATAGGATTAATGCTAGCTATTATATTAATCTGGAAAGAATTTGGGGTGTTAGATTACTGTAGTTTGTTTTCCACCTTGTCTCCATCTTCAGCGTGTACTTGGATTTGTATATTACTAACTATAGGGGCCATAGGAAAATCTGCCCAATTAGGGCTACATACTTGGTTGCCAGATGCTATGGAGGGCCCCACACCTGTTTCGGCCCTAATTCACGCAGCAACAATGGTAACAGCAGGAGTATTTTTAATTATAAGATCAGCCCCTCTTTTTGATCACTCTCCAACTGCAACAATTATTGTAGGTTTAGTTGGTTCCTTAACTGCTTTCTTTGCTGCCACAGTAGGATTAGTCCAATCGGATATAAAAAAAGTTATTGCTTATTCTACTTGTAGCCAACTAGGGTACATGGTAATGGCCTGTGGTACTTATAGCTCTCTAAGTAGCTTATATCACCTACTAACTCACGCCTTCTTTAAAGCTTTATTATTCTTGGGGGCAGGCTCAATAATTCACGCCCTTTTAGATGAACAGGATCTTAGGAAGATGGGGGGAATAATCAGGGGCCTACCTTTAACTTATGTATTAATGTTGATTGGTTCATTGTCTTTGGCTGGTTTCCCTTATTTATCTGGGTTTTACTCTAAAGATTTAATATTGGAATTAACTTATAATAGTTATTGTTTAATATCAATTTATTGGTTGGCCTCAATTACAGCCTTCTTAACTGCTTTTTATTCATTTCGACTAATATACCTAAGCTTCGTGTCTAAGCCTAACTTAACACGTATGAGCGCACAACACTTACAAGAAGCTGATTGGAACTTATTAGGACCTCTAATAGTATTAGCAGTAGGGAGTATTTTAGTTGGTTATATGGCTCAAAATATGGTGTTTGCGCCAGGTATACGTCCCTTGCCGCTTGTGCCCACAATAGTCTCTTTAGCACCAGTTATTATGTCTGTAACAGGTATATTACTAGTGTTTATACTTCGTCCGTATATTATATATTATATTACACGCCCTAGCATATATGGATTCTTATTTTATGCCTGGGAGTTTAATCAAGTAGCAAATTATTATATTGGAAGCACAGCTTGGAAGTTCGGCCATATTGTCTCTTATCGTACTATAGATAGGGGTATTTTAGAGATTTTCGGCCCTACTGGAATAGCCCGATTCATGGTTGATAGAACTAAAGAGTTAAGCAGCTTACAATCTGGTTTATTGTTCAATTATGCATTAATGATATTAGTTGGGGCAGCTATCGCACTTAAGTACTTAGTCGTAAATTAGAAACTACCCCATAATAATAGTAGAATATTAATATGATATTAACTTGTATAGTGGGCTCTATATTAATAAGTATAATAATAATCGCATTAATTCCCAGGGAAAATAGTATGAAACTACGCCAACAAGCGTTGGAGTGGTCTCTGATAACATTTGCTCTTTCTATTTTATTATTAGTTAACCTTCATCAAGAAGCTCAATTTCAACAGATAATAGAATTCAATTGGGTAAGTACAATAGGTTGGTTTGAAGGTTCTCCGATATTGTTTGCTATTGATGGGATCTCTATATTTTTCATTGTTCTAAGTACTTTGTTAACACCAATTTGTATCTTGGTAAGTTGGAACAGTATTAAGTTTCTTGTCAAGGAGTTTATTATGTGTCTTCTAGGTATTGAATTGCTATTAATTGGAGTATTCTCAACATTAGATCTATTAATATTTTATGTGTTGTTTGAGAGTATATTAATACCAATGTTTTTGATAATAGGAGTATGGGGAGCTCGGGCAGAGAAGATAAAAGCTGCTTATTATTTCTTCTTTTATACTTTAGTTGGCTCAATATTAATGTTACTTAGCATAGCGGTTATTTATAGGATAACAGGTACAACTGACTACTTATCCTTAACTAACATTCAGATTGACAGTAACGTTCAAATTTGGTTATTCATAGGTTTCTTCCTTAGTTTAGCAGTTAAGATCCCAATGATACCCTTTCATATATGGTTGCCTCTTGCGCATGTTGAGGCTCCTTTAGCTGGCTCAGTGATTCTAGCTGGAATATTATTAAAATTAGGGGGTTATGGATTCATTCGATTCGCTTGGCCTATTTTCCCTGAAGCAACAGAATATTTAGCACCAATTATATTAACGTTATCATTAATAGCAGTAATATATGGGAGTTTAACTACTTGTAGACAGGTAGATGCGAAACGTTTGATAGCTTATTCCTCGGTAGCTCATATGGGAATAGTAACAATAGGCTTATTTACTCATACAATGGAGGGTTTAATAGCTTCGATATTCTTAATGATAGCTCATGGAGTAGTTAGTCCCGCTTTATTTATAGCAGTAACATTGCTCTATGAGAGACATCACACAAGATTAGTTAGATATTATAGAGGAGTAGTGATGACTATGCCCCTATTTTCTATCGTGTTTATGGTGTTTACTTTAGCTAATATTGCTGTTCCTCTTAGTTGTAACTTTGTTGGGGAATTTTTATCTTTGGTAGCTGCTTTTTCTACTAGTACATCATTAGGAGTTCTGACTTCAACTAGTATGGTCATAGCTGCTGCTTATTCGTTATATTTATATAACAGAATCTGTTTTGGGCAACTTTCTCCATATTTAATATTTTCGAGAGATATTAATAGACGAGAATTTAATGGGCAATTACCGTTAATAGTAGCTATTGTATTATTGGGGATAGTTCCATACCCCTTAATCGAGTTAGTTCGTGTGTGTTTGCCTAGATTCTTATAATTTTATGTATATTTATCTTTCGTTATCCTCTTATTTTCCTCTTTCCTGTACCTATTTGGTTTTATATATGTGTATATATCTTATCTTTGTAACCATGGTAGGGGCAGGAGTTGAACCTGCATAATCAGATTATGAGTCTGAAAACTTACCGTTAGTTGACCCTACAAGCTGAGCTGAGCTTAGCTAAGCACTATGTAACCATGGCCCGGGCTAAGAGCCCCACCAGTAAACACATACATATAAAAACAACCAAACCACATCTACAAAATGCCAATACCAACTAGCGGCCTCAAAACCAAAATGATGATGACGAGTATAGTGATAACCTATTAATCTAGTTAAACATACAGTCAAAAATATAGTTCCAATAATAACATGAAAACCATGAAAACCTGTAGCCATAAAAAAGGTTGAACCGTATACGGAGTCTGAGATTGTAAAAGGCGCTTCGTAATACTCCATAGCTTGTAGAGCTGTAAATTGAATCCCAAGTATTACTGTGCAAGTAAGTGATTGTATGGCTTCTAATCTTTGTCCGCTAACTATGGCGTGATGTGCCCATGTAACTGTTGCTCCTGAACTAAGTAATATAGCTGTATTTAATAGGGGCACAGAAAACGGGTCTAACACTTCTATACCAACAGGGGGCCAAACAGCCCCTAATTCTATAGTGGGTGTTAAGCTACTGTGGAAGAAAGCCCAAAAGAACGCAAAAAAGAAGCAAACTTCAGAAGTAATAAAAAGGATCATACCATATCTTAATCCCCTTTTTACTATCTGAGTATGACGTCCTTGGAAAGTGGCTTCTCTAATAACATCTCTCCACCAAACAATCATTGTTAGTATTAATGTAATTGCACCTAAATACATTATCCATGCATAACTATAATGAAAATATAATACTGAGCCTACTGTAATCAGTAACGCCCCAATTGAGCCTGTATAAGGCCATGGACTAGGATCCACTAAATGATAAGGGTGATAAGCCTTACTCATGGAGACTAATACTCCTACCCAGCAATTTGGTTAATGTAGATTTAGAGTATCATTAATGTATATGGCAGTTAACAGACAAAATACATATGCTTGAATCAAGGCCACGGCAATCTCTAGTAAAGTTATAAAAACCATTACTAATATTGGGGCTAAGCTTAATACTAACATTCCATTACTAATCATTGCAAACCCAAAACTTGCTAATATAGCAAATAAAAGGTGCCCAGCAGATAAGTTAGCAGCTAACCGAACACCTAAAGAGATTGCCCTGGAAAGATAGCTAAGTGTTTCAATTATAACTAATACAGGGGCTAATGCTAAAGGAGCCCCACTAGGCATCATCATTGAAGCAAAGTTCCAACGGAATTGTGTTATCCCCAATATTGTTACTGCTATTAAAATAGATAAACTTAATCCGAAAGTAATAACAATGTGGGCAGTTGGGGTAAATACATAAGGAAATAAACCTAACAGATTTAATCCAGCAATAAACGTAAACAGAGTTATAATAAAAGTAAAATATTGAGTCCCCTTATTAGCTGTAGCATCTTTAACTAGTCCTAAGAAGTGGGTATAAACAATCTCTTGTGTAGACTGCACTCTTGTAGGTATTAGTTTATATGAACAACTTCCTATTAATATTACGCTTAACAGGATAAGCATCATAATAGAAGAATTAGTAATTATTCCTCCAATTATCCGAACTACATTAAACTGATCAAAGAAAGAAGCTGCCATATTGAATATACGAAGTGGGCCTATCTATGGAGTATATCTTGTAGTATAGTATATGCTCGATTAACCCCGAGCCCCTTACTAGGGGCTGCCCCCTCTTCCTGTAATATACTTCTTATACGTAAGTTATTCTGAATTTTAGGTAAAATAAACAAACTCATAATACTATAAAGTGCTAACAAAGTTATTAATGTCCAGCTATATTGAGTTAGATAAGCAGTTATATCTAAGTGAGGCATTGTTCTACGATTGAAAGATTCCTTAAAGATCAGCACATAATGAAGATAGCCAGCTGATATATCTATCCATGCTAACGGCTTCTATAACAATAGGCATAAAGGAGTGATTAGCACCACATAACTCGGAACATTGACCATAAAATATTCCCGGTCTTTTAATTAAAAATCCAGTTTGATTAAGACGTCCAGGTACAGCGTCCATTTTAATACCTAATGAAGGTACAGTAAATGCGTGAAGCACATCCGCCCCTGTAACTAAAACTCTAACATAAGTATCAATAGGAACAACCATTCTATTGTCAACCTCTAATAGTCGGAGATCGCCTGGTTGAAGCTCAGTCGTAGGTACCATATAAGAATCAAATTCTAGGGTACTATCTTCGTCTAAGGAAGTTTGATAATCTGAATACTCATAAGACCAATACCATTGATGACCTATGGCTTTTACTGTTACACCAGGCTCTACTACTTCATCCATCAAATAAAGTAATTTCAAAGAAGGGAATGCTATAAACACTAATATAATTGCTGGAATTATGGTCCAAACAATCTCTATTGTGACTCCTTCTACAAGATAGCGGTGATAAGCTTGGCCTGTCAACCCTCTTACAATTAACCATAATACAGCTGTTATAATAATAATTAAAATAAACATAATTTGGTTATGAAGGAATAGAATCTCTTCCATAACAGGACTAGCAGCATCTTGGAAGCTTAGTTGAAATGGCTCAGCCACGTCACGTAGTAGCGAGGCCTCTAATAATGCATTAATTGGAGTTTTCATTCTTCTCTAGCCCTGTTACTTTGCTGATACACCCAAAAGCTTTCCCTAGGTTAGATAAATTCCGTATATATGGCCCCAAGAGTGTTCTCACCTACTTTAGATTACTTTTAATCTAGAGTAAGCATGAACAAATATCTTACACGTTGGCTATTTTCTACTAATCATAAGGATATAGGCACTTTATATTTACTATTTGGTGCTTTTTCTGGGATGGCGGGGACAGCTTCGAGTATGTTAATACGGCTAGAACTGTCAGCTCCAGGTAGTATGTTAGGAGATGATCATCTATATAATGTGATTGTAACAGCACATGCTTTATTAATGATTTTCTTCCTGGTAATGCCAGTATTGATTGGAGGATTCGGAAATTGGTTTGTGCCAATTATGATTGGTGCACCGGATATGGCCTTTCCTAGATTAAACAATATTAGTTTCTGGTTATTGCCACCTGCTCTAATACTATTAGTTGGTTCTATGTTTGTAGAGCAAGGGGCAGGTACAGGCTGGACCATTTATCCCCCACTAGCAAGCATTCAAGCCCACTCGGGAGGAGCAGTGGACATGGCCATATTCAGTTTACATCTAGCTGGTGTATCTTCCATTTTAAGTTCTATTAATTTTATAACTACTATAATTAACATGAGGGTGGCTGGTATGAGTATGCATAGATTACCTCTATTCGTATGGTCTGTATTAGTTACTACTATATTGTTATTATTATCTTTACCAGTATTGGCGGGTGCAATCACAATGTTATTGACAGATAGAAATTTTAATACAACATTCTTTGACCCTGCGGGAGGAGGAGATCCTATTTTATTCCAGCACTTATTCTGGTTTTTTGGGCATCCTGAAGTCTATATATTAGTTCTGCCGGGATTTGGTATCGTATCTCAAATTATACCCACATTTTCTGCTAAACAGCATATTTTTGGTTATTTAGGTATGGTCTATGCTATGATTTCTATTGGAGTATTAGGTTTTATTGTTTGGGCCCATCATATGTTCACCGTTGGTATGGATGTCGATACTCGTGCCTACTTTACTGCGGCCACTATGATTATTGCTGTTCCCACCGGAATTAAAATATTTAGCTGGCTAGCTACTATATATGGGGGAAGCCCGCGGCTTGATACACCTATGTTATGGGCTATTGGGTTTGTGTTCTTATTTACCATTGGTGGTTTAACTGGAGTTGTATTGGCTAATAGTTCATTAGATATAATGTTACACGATACTTATTATGTAGTAGCTCACTTCCATTACGTGTTATCTATGGGGGCCGTATTTGCCATATTTGGGGGATACTACTATTGGTTCGGTAAAATTACAGGTTTTAGTTATAATGAAACATATGGTAAGATCCATTTCTGGATTATGTTTATCGGAGTTAATTTAACTTTCTTCCCCCAACATTTCTTGGGCTTAGCTGGGTTACCTAGAAGATACTCCGATTTCGCTGATGCTTATCAAGATTGGAACTTAGTTAGTTCTTGCGGAGCTATAGTGGCACTAATAGGAATTATATGGTTTATATACTTGTCTTATGAAGCATTAGCAGCCGAAAGACCATTTAAGAGTTGGTCAACTTCGTCTACCTCGTTAGAATGGTCTTTATGTTCTCCGCCTGCTTTTCATACTTATAATGAATTACCGTTTGTCTATCAGAGTGAATTGAGTCATGGGGATGATTTACATATTATTTCCACACTACTCCTTTGACCTTGGGGAGTCTATAAGGCAATGTGTTCTTCTAATACATGCAAGGCCCCGTACTATAGGGGGCCCTACTGGTGAGGATAAAATGGAGATTATCTCGATTGACGTATTAGAATAGGTGGGATAGTGGCCCACCTGGTCGAAGATGCGTAGTATAGCCACACTTTCACTGTAACAAGGGGAAGACATTTTGGCAGCAGTAGAGAATCTTGTGCAATGGGTAAACGCTTGACACAGGGTTTCACACTGAGGTCTGTCTAACTAAGTGCCAGCAGACGCGGTTAAACTTAGAGGCCCAGTTTTTATTTCGCATTAGGCGTTAAAGTATGTAGTGAAGCATGAGGACAAAGTAAGGTAAACCTCTTGGTAACGGTAAAATGTTTGAAGCAAGAGTGGAAGTCCGAAGGTGAAGACTCCTTACTCCGTTCATGGTACGTTTTCATGAAATACGAAAGCTTGGATAGCAAACAGGATTAGATACCCTGGTAGTCCTTGCCCTAAACTTATACAATAGCTTTATTAGCGAATAACCTTATTGTATGCCTGAATACTATGATCGCAAGATTGAAACTCAAAAGGCTTGGCTGTTCACTGTTTGAATCAGAGGAGCGTGTAATTTAATACGATGATCCGCGTGTCACCTTACCTTTCCTTGAAAGCGGACCACCTCCTGTAGGTAGTAGCCGCTCAGGCATTGCATGGCCGTCGTCAGGATAACAATAAATGTTATCCTTAACCCTATTATGGATTAAGTCAGGTGTCATGGTCTTTATGGAATGGGATATTATGCGCTACATTCTCCTATACAATATATACAATAAATTAGGAGGCGGAGATTCTCTGAAACGGGGATCTTAAGTAGGATTTGATAGTAATCGGGAAGTAGAGCGTTCCGGTGAATTCTAACCCAGTGTTAGCACAAATCGCCCGTCGTCCCCTTCAAGTTAAGGATACGAGACGCCCCGCCTTTGGCGGGGTTATCCCTCCTTTTCGAGAATGGGTAAGTCGTAACATAGTAAGGGTAAGGGAACTTGTTCTTGGGTCAAGCTATGCACGTTCAATACGTACTTGGCCGCCCTCCGTAACTAGGATGATGAGTACTATTATTTCAATTATCTTTAAAACGCTTGCAATAATAATACCTTTATTAGTGGCTATAGCTTATTTAACTTTAGCAGAAAGAAAGGTATTAGGATATATGCAAGCACGAAAAGGACCTAATGTAGTGGGTGTTTATGGAATATTACAACCTTTAGCTGATGGGTTAAAGTTATTCTCCAAAGAGATGGTTATTCCCAATCACGCTAATCTATCGGTTTACATTGTAGCCCCGATTCTATCGCTTACCTTAGCTTTCTTGGCTTGGGGGGTTATTCCTTTTAGCCCAGGTATCGTACTAGCTGATATTAATGTTGGAATATTATACATATTTGCTATCAGTTCTATCGGGGTATATGCTATCTTAATGTCTGGTTGGGGAAGTAATTCTAAATATGCATTCTTAGGGGCCATCAGAGCAGCAGCTCAAATGATTAGCTATGAAGTGTGTATAGGGCTTATCCTAATATCAGTAATATTATGTGCAGGTTCTCTTAATATCACTCAGATTGTTTTAGCTCAAGCCGAAATTTGGTATATAATACCTTTATTTCCAGCTGCTTTAATGTTTTTTGCTTCGGCATTAGCTGAAACTAATCGGGCTCCTTTTGATCTTACTGAGGGGGAGTCAGAATTAGTATCTGGATATAATGTAGAATATTCTAGTATGTCGTTTGCCCTATTCTTTTTAGCTGAATATGGCCATATTATTCTAATGAGCTGTCTGATAAGTTTATTGTTTTTAGGTGGTTGGGCACCTTTCACAGGAATTCTAGGAATGGGTTGCTTAGCCCTAAAAACTACAGCAGTAGTGTTCGCATTTGTGTGGGTACGAGCTTCTTTCCCCAGAATGAGATATGACCAACTTATGTATCTATTATGGAAGTCTTATTTACCTTTCAGTCTCGGTTTAATCGTTTTAGTTTCTGGTCTGCTGATAGGTTTGGATGCAGTGCCCTGCTAGCACTCAGGGAAGCCCCTACTATGTAGGTACAGACGAAGTGGGCTCCCTGGAGCGCGTGCATATGGAATCACCAAACAAAATGTTACGAGTAAGAACTCAACATCCATTAATCTCTATTGTGAATGGGATAGTGGTCGATCTGCCGGCCCCTTCTAATATAAGTTATTTATGGAATTTTGGGGTGTTGTTAGGAGTTTGCTTAGTTATTCAATTGGTTACTGGAATATTCTTAGCTATGCATTATTGCCCTGACGTTAACTTGGCTTTTGACTCAGTTTCCCACATTTTAAGAGACGTTAATTACGGCTTTATGTTAAAGTACATTCATGCTAATGGAGCTTCATTATTCTTTCTCTGTGTATATATACATATGGGTAGAGGACTCTATTATGGAAGTTACATGAAAATGGACGTCTGGAATTTAGGGGTTATAATTTACTTAGTAATGATGTTAACAGCTTTCTTAGGGTACGTATTACCTTGGGGACAAATGTCCTTTTGGGGAGCTACAGTTATTACTAACTTCTGTTCTGCTATACCCTATATAGGCACAGAGGTTGTTCAATGGATTTGGGGGGGATTTAGTGTATCTAACGCAACTCTTAATCGTTTCTTCTCTTTACATTATCTTTTTCCTTTTCTTATAGTCGGATTAGGCTTATTACATGTTATTAGTTTACATACAGACGGGTCAAATAATCCTTTGGGGATTAGCTCTAATATAGATAAAGTTACCTTTCATGTTTATTATACTTATAAGGACCTTTTTGGGGCTATGATACTTGGCGTTATTTTAGTTATAATTAGTTACTTTATGCCTAATGTATTGGGTGACCCTGAGAATTTCATTCAAGCTAATCCTTTAGTAACTCCTGTTCATATACAGCCAGAATGGTACTTTTTATTCGCATACGCCATACTACGCTCTATACCCAATAAGCTTGGAGGGGTCTTGGCTATGGTATTTAGTATCTTGGTGCTACTCTTATTGCCCTATATTCATACTAGTAAATTCAGAGCTTTGACATTTAGACCTTTAGGTAAAATAGCATTTTGGTTTTTAGTAGCTGATTTTATACTATTAACTTGGTTAGGCGCCAACCCAGTAGAGGAGCCCTATGTTATGATCGGTCAATTGGCTTCTGCATTCTACTTTTGTTACTTTTTATTATTAATCCCCCTGTTAGGTTGGGTAGAAACCAAATTGCTCCGGATAAAGTAGTATGGTCCTTGTCAATATGAATAGTCTATTTATGATATTCTCCTTAGGAATAGTTGGGGCTAGTCTTATGGTTATATCTACGCCGAATCCTGTTTATTCAGTATTCTGGCTAGTTATCGCCTTTGTTAATGCTGCTGTTATGTTTATATCATTGGGATTAGACTATATAGGTTTAATATTTATAATTGTTTACGTAGGAGCTATCGCTATTTTATTCTTGTTCGTAATTATGTTAATTCAACAGCCTAATAAGGTAGATTCTCAGGATCACTCGCATTTCCTACCTGTAGGATTATCTGTGATATTCCTATTTTATAGTTTACTAACCAATAGCCCTAAATATATCAGCAATCCTGTTATGGGATCTAGGACTAACATAGGGGCCATTGGGAGTCATCTTTATACAACTTATTATGAATTAGTGTTAGTTGCTAGTTTAGTGCTACTAGTCGCCATGGTAGGGGCTATATTATTAGCTCAGCAACCAAATACACCCCCTTTATATAATTCCCACGGTGCAGCTAATACTGCATTACGTAGTAGGCAAGATCTCTTCCTACAAATCAGCAGAAAGCACCTTTAGGTGCCTTCTGGCCAAGTGCTAACGCACGTCTCCGCTTAGGAACATGGAGTTCAAAGGAATACTAATACTACTTATCGTTAGCGGGACATTATCAATTCTAATTTTAGGGGCATCTTATATATTAGGAAATAAACAACCCGATATGGAGAAGGTCTCAGTATATGAGTGTGGGTTTGATCCTTTTGATAACCCGGGAAATCCCTTCTCCGTTAGATTCTTCTTAATTGGTATCTTATTTTTAATATTTGATCTTGAAATATCTTTCCTATTTCCTTGGGCGGTTACTTATATGGGCTTACCCCTATTTGGATATTGGGTTGTTATGTTATTTTTATTTATTTTAACTTTAGGGTTAATTTATGAGTGGATAGAAGGGGGCTTAGAATGGGAAAGCTAGCCCCCATTACTACGTTAGCGCATGTCTTATCTAATATTATCAATTGTCATCTTATTAATCGGAATCTTAGGTATTATTCTTAATAGAAGCAATTTAATTATTATGTTAATGTGTGTAGAGTTAGTTTTACTGGCCTCCACTATTTTGCTTCTTTTTGAGTCTCGTGTGCTCTATACGCTTTTTGGTCAAATTTTTGCGATTATGATTCTAACTGTCGCAGCTGCCGAGTCTGCTATTGGTTTAGCCATTATGGTTAACTATTACCGTTTACGTGGTACAATTGCTGTTCGAGCCTTAAATTTATTAAGAGGTTAACTCCCAATTAGAAATGAGCCAAGTACCTATGCAATATTTTAACTTAATGGAGGAGAATTATTCTAAGTATGGCTTATCAATAATTCAGCTTATCCAGATTGGTAAGTTTTATGAACTTTGGCAGGAGCCTGATGTTCCTAGTGTACAACAAGCATACTCTCAAGCTGAGTTATTAGTTGAGTCGTCCAGACGAAGTCGGCCTTTGGGGGCAACACCTCCCATTGAGCAAGTTGCTTCATTACTTGATATGAGAATAGTATCACCCGGTAAAAGATCCTTGCTTCAAATGGGGTTTCCTATTTATTCCCTTACTACTCATCTAAGCACCTTGTTGGATAAAGGTTGGACTATCATAGTTATTGATGAATTAGTTACTGGTAAATCAGGGCCCAAACAACGCGCAGTATCTCAGGTTTATTCTCCTAGTTGTAATTTAGAAGATTGTTCGGAATTATCCTATGTAATATCAATTTATTTTAAAGATGATTTACTAGGTATTACTTTATTTTCAGCCATGAGTGGGCATAGTATAATGTTTCCTGTCTATTGGGCTGACAGAGACAAAGTAGCTCGATTGTTAATCAGTTATCGTATTAAAGAGGCAGTAATTTGGGCGGATTCGGGGGCCGATTCAGGGATACTAAATAAGATATATGGTTTATTAATTGGTTGGAATTTATTCCCCCCTGAACCTAATGCTAGAATTGAAGTTATGGAGACTCCGCTCGGCTTATCGTGCTATTTATCTTATAGGTACGAAAATGATAATAAGGAGTGGCTTTTGCTCCATATTTATCTGGGCATTAACAAAGAGTGGTTTAACAAAAATTATCAAGAATATACCCTTAGTAAAATATTTCAAAGCACTTGGACTGAAGATGTTAATCAGGTAAATCTAATTAGCCTTTTAGGAGTATTACAATTTATTAAGGACCGAAATCCTAATTTTATTAAGAATCTTCAACTTCCTGAATGTTATAATTCTGTTGTTAGCCCCTTAAATTTAATACTATGTAATCGAGCCGAATATCAATTGGATTTATTGCCTAAAAGAGGGAAACTAGGCGGTTTACTTAACCTGGTTGATTACTGTTCTACTGCGATGGGTAAAAGATTACTCAAATTCCGACTTCTTAACCCTATCACAGATTGTTCGGAATTAAACTTTCGTTATGAGGAGATTGCTACATTTAGACAATTACTCGACAAGCAAATATTTAATAACTCCGAGTTGAAACAAATTAAAGATTTATCCTCTTTACATCGTCAATGGGCAATATGTGCCTCGAGTAATACTACCTTGCCACCTAAGAAGTTGAATCAAATTTTCCACTCTTATTTGTCTGCTAATAAGTTAGTAAAGTCGTTACTTCCTTTGGGGCTACGACTGTCCCCCTTAGTTGGATCTCAGTTAGAATCATTAATTGAGGAAATAGATAGACTTTGCCAGGTAGATAATCTTTTGGGAGATTTCAAAGACATATTGCAGCCAACGGATAATATAACTAACCTCCTCGCACAACAACAAACTTTAAGGGCCCAACTTACAGAGTGGGCCGAACAAACTTCGAATGTTGTATTTCAAGATACAATTTCTATCAAAGCTGAATATTTCAATAAGGAGGGTTATGCCTTCTCTATTTCATCTAAAAAGTTAGCTAAGTTAGAGCGTTACTTGGTTAATACCTCTGTAACTGATCCCCCCATTATTATATTGGGTAAAAGGGGAAATTATCATATAATTACTAGTCCCACTATTCTTAAAGTCTCAGTTGAATTAAACTTATTAGAAGAGCAAGTTAATATTTATGTTAAACAAACTTATAACCGAGAACTTAAAAGATTATATTTCAGTTATTCTGAGCTGTTTTTACCCCTAGAAAATATGGTTTCTAGATTAGATGTTGCATTAAGCGGGGCTATTGTGTCGATTAAATTTAATTATACTAAACCCTGCTTAATGCTAGCGAAATCTACTCAGAAAGAAGCTAAGGGTTTAATAGAAGCAACTAATTTACGACACCCACTAGTAGAACAGTTAAATACGCAGGAAGAATGTGTAGCTCATGATATTAGTTTAGAGGATAAGGGAATGTTAATATTCTCAGTAAATGGTGCGGGCAAGTCTACTTTACTTAGAGCAATTGGAGTAAATGTAATCTTAGCTCAAGCAGGAATGTATGTAGCTGCAGATTCATTTAAGTTAAGACCTTACCATTATTTAATTACTCGTATCTTAGGGGGAGATGATCTTCATAAAGGTCAAGGTACTTTTGAGGTTGAAATGAGAGACCTTTCAACTATATTAAAGCTAGCTAATTATAACAGTTTAATATTAGGTGATGAAATTTGCCATGGGACAGAAGTTAATTCAGGGTTAGCAATATTAGCTGCAACAATTGAAAGATTGACAGTTGCACGAACTAGTTTCGTTCTTTCTACTCACCTACATCAAGTTTGTTCTTTAATTGATTCACCAGTTCGGTATTATCATCTATCTGTTATTCAACGAGAAGATTTGGGTATAATTTATGAGCGTAAATTGAAACCTGGCCCAGGGCCCTCTCAATATGGCATCGAAATTATGGGCCACATAATTAATGACAAAGAGTTTTATAATAATGCTTTGAAATATCGTAAACTTATTAATTGGAAGTCCCCCTCCCGAAGTAAATCTAGTTCTTTAACAGTATTCCGCCCCTCTAAATATAATGCTCAAGTTTTTATTGATTCGTGCGAAATATGTGGGGCTCCAGCGGAGGCTATCCACCACATCAAACCTAAGAGATTATGTGGGGAGTACTCTTTCAACTTGAATCGAAGATCTAACTTGGTGCCAGTCTGCTCAAGCTGTCATTTAGATATTCATAGAAACAAAATTTCTATTTTAGGCTGGAAGGGAACGCCAGTACATAAGAAATTATATTGGGTTTATCTTAATGAGTCTTTAGACAGTGGAACTGAGTAA